TAAATGCCAAAAAATCAAGTCAGCTCGTTCGTCTTTATGTTGTGTTGATCGTTACAGGCCTCTTGAATCTTCTAGATTACCTATCTTTATTGTGTTTTTTTTATGGAAAGGGAATGCGGCTTTTTTCTTGTTTTCTTTATTATTGATAGGAATTCTCTTGTTAAGACCCCACTTAACTAATCAATTGAAACCTCAGATTCATACGAGAACCACGATAATTCAATGAAACCTTCAAAGTCCAAAGTTCACTGAGTGAGAACCGTTGGATCATCACTTATTCAATCAAAAAAATAGCTATAATGACTAATCAAATACAAAGAAGCGCTTGTCCTTTGATACAAATAAGAGTTTAAAAGCAGAAAAATTTTTTGATTTATTAAAGTTTATAAGATAGAACGGAAAGAAGTCCGGCTACGAGGTCTGAGTATTAAGTATGAATCATAGTTCGAATGCTTTGTGATCTATTTGATCTATTTCGTGCTCCAGATACTCGAATGAATATCCGACGAAGTAAAACCATCTTTATAAAGATGACAGACCCCGTTTTCTGTACTATCCATAGGGTCAATTCTAACAAGTCACACACTCATATTCCGGAAATATACAATGCAGAAAAAAAATTTCGCGGTCGAACTACCAAAAGAGAATAGGCTAAAATTTTTAGACCTACATAATTTACTTTTTTATATCGAACTAAAAGCTAGGACTTCAAGATTCTTCTCAGTCTAATTCACTGAAATTCCATCCAGTAGAACAGAAGAATTATAAATCTCCAAAATAATAGATAGGAATACCGCAAATAGAGCCATTGCAACACCCATCAAAGGGGTCGTTCCCCATCCAGGAGCTACTTTACCATATTCGGAATTCAACGGTTTCAATAACTTCCCTACAGTAGTACTTCTTGGACCAGATCTAGAACTATCTTCAACAGTTTGTGTAGCCATAAATCTTATTTTGTATTCATTACGATCTGTTGACTTTGTATACCATTCCGTTGTAAATAAACGATCTTAGCATAGATCCATTGTGGTCTTTCAATTTTATAATAATGGAAACAGCAACCCTAGTCGCCATCTTTATATCTGGGTTACTTGTAAGTTTTACTGGGTATGCTCTATATACTGCCTTTGGGCAACCCTCTCAACAACTAAGAGATCCATTCGAGGAACACGGGGACTAGTTGACGTAATAAGCCTCCAGATACTTGGAGGCTTATTACGTTAATGAAGATAATGCAAAATTATTTCATTTTTTAGTTGAAATTTTAGGTGGTTCCCGAAAAAAAATAGCGAAAAAAATTATCCCTAAAGTCGATACTAAGAGAAATGTATAAACCAATGCTTCCATAAATTTGATCGTGGTTTACAATTATAGCTTTCATACCTGTTTTGTTTATGTTTACTTGGAAGTATCTCTACGGATAAAGAAAGAGTCAAAGAAACAGCAGCGATTTAAATCAAGATTCCCACCCTACCTATTAAATAAAATCTTAAATAAAATCACAAACAGAAACTATAATAAAAAAAGCAATGTTGCATCAGACTGTTTGTCTTTTTGTAGTTGGATCTCCAAGTTTTTGGAATGCCCCAAATTCTACTTGAGCGTCCAAATCTGGATCAATACCAGCAAAAACATCTCTGAAGAGGGTTCTAGCACCATGCCAAATGTGTCCAAAGAAGAAAAGTAGAGCAAACGAAGCATGCCCAAAAGTAAACCAACCTCTTGGACTGCTACGAAAAACACCATCGGATTTCAAAGTAGCACGATCTAATTCAAAAATCTCACCCAACTGAGCCCGCCTAGCGTATTTTTTAACAGTTGCGGGATCACTATAACTAACTCCATTGAGTTCACCACCATAAAACTCAACAGTTACACCTACTTGTTCGACACTATATTTAGATTCTGCCCTTCTAAATGGGACGTCGGCTCTAACAATTCCGTCGCCGTCTACCAAAACAACCGGAAATGTTTCAAAAAAAGTAGGCATACGGCGTACAAAAAGTTCACGCCCTTCTTTATTTCTAAAGACGGGGTGTCCTAACCATCCAACAGCTATTCCATCCCCATTGTCCATTGAACCCGCTCGGAATAACCCCCCTTTTGCTGGATTATTACCAATATAATCATAAAAAGCTAATTTTTCAGGAATTTTAGCCCAAGCTTCTGATAAACTTTGATTTTCAGCTAGTCCAGCACTAACTCTTCGATATATTTCTTGTTGAAAGTATCCCTGATCCCATTGATAACGAGTAGGACCAAATAATTCGATGGGAGTAGTTGCAGAACCATACCACATAGTTCCAGCAACAACAAAAGCTGCAAAAAAGACAGCAGCAATACTACTGGAAAGGACGGTTTCAATATTGCCCATACGTAATCCTTTGTATAGACGTTGAGGCGGACGCACACTAAGATGGAATAAGCCCGCTAATATACCCAACGTCCCCGCTGCAATATGATGAGAGGCTATTCCTCCCGGAACAAAAGGGTCAAA